CAATGGAAGCTCTTGTTGGTTATTCTCCAGAAAAAAGTCAGAATATGGTTCTTATGGGCGGTTTAACAAAACATATGCCAATTACAAAAACTTCCTTTTTATTAGGTACACTTTCTCTTTGTGGTATTCCACCTCTTGCTTGTTTTTGGTCCAAAGATTCAATTCTTAATGATAGTTGGTTGTATTCACCGATTTTCGCAATAATAGCTTGTTCCACTACAGGATTAACTGCATTTTATATGTTTCGGATCTATTTACTTACTTTTGAAGGACACTTAAACGTTCATTTTAGAAATTATAGTGGAAAAAGAAGTAATTCCTTCTATTCAATATCTTTATGGGGTAACGAAGGACCAAAAACGATTCAAAAAAAAGGGGGTTTCAAAACTTTATTAACAATGAATAATAAAATGAATAATAAAAAAGGGGTCACGTTTTTTTGTAAGAAAATAGATCGAATTGATAGTAGTGTAAGGAACATGACGCGCCTTTTGACTCACTTTGGGGCTAAGAATACTCTGCCGTATCCCCATGAATCCGACAATACTATGCTATTCCCTATGGTTCTATTGGTTCTATTTACTTTATTTGTTGGAGCCATCGGAATTCCTTTCAATCAAGAGGACAAGAATTTGGATATATTGTCGAAATTCTTAACCCCATCAACAAACCTTTTACACGAAAAGTCAAATAATTCTGTGGATTGGTATGAATTTATACCAAATGCAACTTTGTCAGTTAGTCTATCTTATTTTGGAATAGTTATAGCCTCTTTCTTATATAAGCCTGTTTATTTATCTTTAACAAAATTGAACTTACTCAATCTCTTTGTTAAAGGGGGTCCTAATAAGATTTTTGGGGACAGAATAAGAAATCGGATATATGATTGGTCGTATAATCGTGGTTACATAGACACTTTTTACGCAATATCCTTAGCTAGGGGTCTAAGAGGATTCGCTGAATTCACTCATTTTTTTGATGCGCGAGTTATTGATGGAATTACGAACGGGATGGGTATTTTGAGTTTTTTTGTAGGCGAAGGCATCAAATGTGTAGGGGGCGGTCGCCTTTCTTCTTATCTTTTATTGTATTTTTATTGTGTATTGCTTTTTTTATTCATTTCTTCCTTTTTGTACTTGTTCCATTTTTGAATAGCCGAACAAATCTTTTCTTTTTCTCCTCCTAAACAAATTTCCATTTTTCAATTTATGTAGTATTATATGATGATTTTTGAACTTTCCATCTATTCTATAGAAATTGCAACAGATAGACTAGAGACGACATCTCTTATGTCAATGAGACCAAAGGGATATTAAATGAATGGAATTGGGATATGGATGGAATATAATGAAATAGAGCTGCTTTGAGGTTCCCTATGAAATGAGGCATGGAGCGGAGCCACTACGAAGAAGTTCCGGGAGTTACGAAGGAAACTTTGAGCTCATATTGGTCCTGGGTTGAGAACGGGAATTGAACTCAATTGAACTCTATGAGATCTAATCTCCCGTTGTTCCTCAGTAGCTCAGTGGTAGAGCGCTCGGCTGTTAACCGACTGGTCGTAGGTTCGAATCCTATTTGGGGAGGGAAGATTCTATCTTCCGAATGAAAGAATTCAGAATGAACTTGGACTATTAACTATGAGTCCCATTCAACTTTTGGAAATTTCAATTAGCACAGTTCCCTCTATAACAAAAATAGAAAAGGGGGGCCTATCTCATATAATGATGATATTAATAATCGAAATGTCTTTCACATTTCACTCTAACAATGAAGAACTTTTTAAATGACGACAGTTCCCAAAAAGCGTATTTCTAGTTCAAAAAAACGGATACGGAAAAATCTCTGGAAAGGAAAAGGGCATTCCGCGGCCTTGAAAGCTTTTTCATTAGGCAAATCCCTTTCTACCGGTAATTCTAAAAGTTTTTGTCGTTTTTTTTCTATGCCAACTGATATTAATAAAATCAAAAGAATCCTAAATGGGGAGGGGCAAAATGAGAAGAAACGATAACGTAGGTGGTAGCACTAGCTCCAATAAAATGGAGCTAGTGCCTTACGGAGCGGCTCAGGACGCTCCGGTGTTGAAGTTCATTCAAACAAAAAAAAGAAATGAGAACGTAGTTGGTAGAACGAGTCAAATCAATCTAAAGCCTTATCGAAAGCATGCTCCGGTGTTGAAGTTCATTCAAACAATTCCAACAAATAATTTGAATTTCAATTCTTTTCGAAATCGTTTGAATTTCAATTCTGTTCTTGTAAGCTGCAGCGTAGGGGTCCTTTTAGTTTTCTTGGTAATTACCGTTTTCGGTAAGTTGTTGAGGGATACTTGGTACAAGATTAAAAAAAAAAAGAATAATGATTGAAAAGGGAAGAAAACAAAGAAGCGGAAAATCTTAAAGAATTAAGATTTTCCAATTTCCTTGACAATCTAAATTCTGTTTAGACACTTTATCGGTTCTAGTTTAACCACATGTAAAAAACCTGTTATTCTATTCCACCTCTTGATCTTAAACTATCTTGAAAAAGATAGTAGTTCAGTACACCACACCCACAAAAACACAATATGAACAACTTCGATTTAGTTACGAAACGCACTGATATTCGGGCAGCTCTTATTTTCGGACTGTTTTACGGTTCCTTAATAACATTTTCTAAGCTCACAAGTTACCTCTTCCTGATCCGGCATTGGATTTTTCAGGACCAGGAGGGGGCTTTAAAAGCGAGAGCACTCAGTAATGGATTCACTATGGGCCACTTGTTCGCATATTTATTGATTTATTACCTGCCCTTTTACACTCTTGTGAGTAATTATTATATAAAAATCATACTCGCAATTTCCCTTATTTTGTATCAATTCTTATGGACAAATCATCATCTAGATGTTTTTGTACCCAAGTCCTTTTCGTCTGCGAGGCGCGATCAAACCCTCGCGTTTATGTATGGCTTCAGCTACCGATTACTGAATTTCACGTTTTTTCCCAACGCAATTTTCTCGAGAATGATCATCGCGTATTTGGTACAATGCAAATATAAAATCTTGTACTTATCGGTGACTTTTTGTGTTTGGACTCTAGGCCATTTAATTTGTATCAAATTCGTTCAATTTGGTACCTTATGGCTACAGAAAAATTTCTCGGCGTTTCTAGTTCTTAATCATCAACTCTATCTGAAAGATAAACTCAAGAAGATCAAGGCTAGGTCTATATCTCTAGCCACAATTTTTGAGTATAAACCCGAGATTGGTATGAAACCTGGAATCTATCGTCAGGCACAAACAATCGATGAGATGATTCAAATATTAGCTACGATTCTTTTTATTGTAGTCCTTTATATTTTAGGAAAATATCCGCCACCTTTTAGCCCGCACCGTCCATCCGTGCCTAATGCAGCCGAGCTAGCTAGGATGGAACGCCTAGAGGAAGACGCGAAAGTCCAAAGAGAGATAGAGGATAGGTTCTATCCATTAGAGGACTTCTTCGAAGAAGAAGAACAAAAGAAAGACGAAAAGTCAGATGACGAAGAAAAAAAAGGGCTTGTAATTTCCAAAAAGAGTCAAAAAAAACGAAACGAAAGAGAAAAAGAGCACAGCGACGAACTCGACAAGGAAAGGAATCAAGAAATTTCGGATATGGATGAGGAAGAGCCTGAAGAAATTGAACAGGGAGACAGCAACGAACTCGAAGAAGAAGAGAATGAAGAAATTTCGGATATGGATGAAGAAAAAGGATTCGAAAAGACTTTTTATACTTTCTTTTCGGATTGCTTTTTCGAGTCGTTTTCATTTTATGCTTTCCTTTTCCACCGGTTGAAATTTTATTATACTTTCCTTTTCCACCGGTTGAAATTTGTTTCTGGTTACCTTTTCGACTTGTTTTCGTCTTCTAGTCGGTTTTTGAGCCGATTCAAGCCCCTTTTTTCTCCCTTTTTGATCGTGGTAAAACATTTTGACAATATCTTGTCCGTTTATATGCCTCATTTGAAGTTCCTGAAGTGGTTTTTGTTTAACCAAAAATGGGTTTTTAGCGCCATTTTCCGCGGTTTTTCGCATTTCTTTTTCAACCCGAGCAGGTGGGTTCAACCTTATCGCTACATAAAAACTGCTTTCTACGAGGATAGTCTTCAAAAAGGGGGATTTTCACAATTTATATTTTATGAATGTCAAAGCGATGGAAAAGAACGGACCTCTTTCACATATCCCCTTTCTTTAATCACTTTTTATAAAATGATTGAAGGAAAACTGTCTTTGTTTAGAAAAAAGAAGCTACTGCCCGATAGGGATAGATCGTTCACCCTTTGGGTTTTACGAAATGAAAAGAAAAAGGCGAGTCTGAACAAGGAATTAAGAAAAAGAGTACAGAAGCTAAAAAGCGGATCTCCTTTTAGGGATGTATTTGACATACGGAGAAAGCTCTTTCAATTCAAATACACTCCGAAAGTTTTGCAATCAATTTCTGAGACCTTGTTTGACCAAATGCACCCATCGGGAGGAAAGAACAGGGAAAATGATACCGTATGGGATGGACCTTCTCGCGGAGCTTTTTGGTATAACCATAAATTCACGAAAACAGCAGCAGAACAGAGGGTTGACGAGGAAGGGCACCTGCAAACAATGTGGTTCTTCTTTAAAGACTTGCGACCTTTAAATCAGAAAGAGCAGTATTTGATACTCGAGCGACAGAAAAAGGAACGGGAAAGCGAGCAAAAACAAAAGCTTAGACGACAAATTTTCGAAAAGAGTCTATTAGGGAAAACTTTGAGAATACTTCAAAAAATGGCTCCTTATTTTCGAGCGCCACAGTACATCCCCAGTAACTCTATGTCGCGAGCTTTTAAACTTTATCGAGTATCTGCTTACTTGACTCTTGACTGGCAGGAAACTACCCGGATATTAAGGCGAGTTCACAAGCTGAGAAAGAGGGGCTTGATTATCCGAGTCAATGAGGAAAGAGAGAGTTGGATTCGTTCTCACAAGGAACACTATCTTAAACTCAAGGAAATTCGAAAAAAAAGGGTGCAATTGGAAAAAGAAAAAAGAACACCAAAGAAAAGGTTATTCAATTTGAAGAAAAAGAAAGGAACATTGACAAACAAACAAAAAGAGGCTTTTCCCTTAAATAGAATTTTAACTAGAATTTTGGTTCTGAATTCTAATTTGAGAACAAGTTCAAAAAGCACCCTTTATTCCTATCCAAACCCATTTTTAGAAAAAATTAACAAAATACGCAGAAATCGTAAGAAGGTATATCACATAATGAATACCTACTATCAAGGTTTAAGCGGATTTACACATGAAGACATTCCGAAACTGAGAAAAAAATATCAAAAATACCGTCAGTTTCAGCTGAAACTACAGACAATCATGAAAAAAGTTCCTCGGTGGGAATACAACACCAAGGATGAAAAAATAGATTATAGTGACTACACGATAAGAAATGACGATGTAGTAGCCGAAGACGTCTATTTGCGTACAAGAAAAGCAAAATTTCGGGTATTTAGAACGAAAGTATGGAAGTACTATGAGCGACATGAGCAACGTGAAATCAAGCAATGGTATTTTTACCGTTACGCTAAGATCACGCATTTTCGTCGCAATATGGTCAAAGGTGCCGACCGCACCCAAAGGCGAAAAGTAACGATTTGTGGGTGGTATGAACACCGTGCCCAGTCGCCCCTTTTTTTGCCCAAACGAAGGAAAACCCTTATACTCATTTTGCTCACTTTAGATATCTTTGAGCTTATGAAAAAAGTTTATAGATATCTACTGCAGGACTCCGGGTTTCAAGTTATAGTTAAGCGTATATCCGAAAGTCTAAACCGAATTTGGAAGAAACTGTGGAACCTGCCAGATTCTCAAAAGAGTGCTATAGAGGCTGCTATAGAAGCAGAAAACGAACTACAAGGGCTCAGGGAAGACGAAGAAGACAAAAAAAAACGCCAAGAAGAAGGGAATGCCTTAGAAGAATGGCAGGAGCGCCGAGAGGCGCATGAGATCCGAGCCATTTGTATAGCGGAGACTTGGGAACTCCTTCAATCGGGTCATGCAATAAGATCTCTGATACTATTAATCCAATCGTTTTTGAGGAAAAATGTGATCTTTCCTTTATTGATAATAACTAAAAATATGGCTCGTATACTCTTATTTCAAAGTCCTGAATTGTTTCAGGATTTCGCGGATTTAAAGAAGGAAACTCACACCTTGTGCGATTTTGGTGGTATTCCACTTGACGAGTCACAAGACCCACTAGGGTGGTTCACAACTGGTTGTCAGATAAGGATCCACTTTCCTTTTGAGTGGAAACCTTGGCGAGAACCCGATCAAAGCAAAGAGAGCAGTGTGGCACAGGATTTTTATTTAACGGTGTTTGGAAGAATAACTACGATTCCTTTTGGTACAGCTCGCAAACCCTATCCATTTTTTAAAACCGTTTTTGAAGAACTAAAGAAAAAAAAAGCTTCTCAAGAACTCAAAAACCTACTCACAAGTGTAATTAGAAAGTTGCAAAAGAAGGGTTTTTTGAAGTTTAAAAGAAAAGGGTTTCTTCGAAAACGTCTTTTAGCTTTTCAAAAAAAAGGCTTTCAATCCAAGCTGCTAAAGGGCGTAAAAGTAAAAAAAAGAAAAAATTTGAAAAAAGGGCCACAATATAAATTAACAAAAAAGAAAAAAGAAAGGAAAGTGGATAAAACAAGCACAATCATAAGTGAAATAGAAAGGCTTATAAAAGAAAAGAAAAAAAGACTTTTCATTATTCAAACCAACATTAGTTCGACCAAAACCAGTTCTCATTCTAAAACATCAGAAGCACTACGAAGGGTTTCTAAAATCTTAAAAAGAAGAAAGGCACGATTCATTCGTAAATCTAGAATTTTTAGAAAATTGATCCTTGAATGGATATACGTGAAAATCCTTTTCGATTTGAAAAAGAGGTTTCTAGATGAAATGAATAAGAAAAGGAATAGTCTGAAAATGGTTGCGCAGTTTGTTTTGCAATTCAAAAAAAAAAGAAACAACAAAATGATTGACAATGGCATTAAAGGCATTAATAAAAAGAAAAGAAAACAAAATCGCTTTATTTCAACTATAAAAAAGCATTCTTTTAATATGAGAAATAGTCAAATTAGTAAGAGTCAAAAAACCCTTGTTTTTGACTTATCCTCTCTGTCACAAGCATATGTATTTTTTAAATTCTCACAAACGGAGAAGTCTTCTTTGAGAGTATCTAAATTCCGTAATTTGAGAAATTTGAGACTTGGGATGAATCGATGGAAAGAATGGTTAAGAGGCCATTTTGACTACTATCTGTTATCTGACATTAGATGGTCCAGATTAGAAGCACAAAAATGGCGAAATAAAATGAATCAATGTCGCACATCTGAAAATCACAATTTCAAGAAAGGGGATTCATATGAAGTAGACTCATTGCCCATTAACCCACAAAAATTAAAATTGAAAAAGCACCTACGATATGATCTTTTAGCATATAGCTTCCTGAATGCTGAATATAAGAAGGATCCCTATGTCATAGCACCATCATTAGTCAATAATGAACACACCGCAATTTCACATCTTTACAACATACACAAAGACAGCCTTGTTAATATGCTGACAAGTAACTATCAAAATTTGCGCGATTCCAGGGAAAAGCATCCTTTGTTGGATATGCATATGGACGTTAATAGGACGTCGCTGCGTAGGCGGATGAATTCTAATCAGATACTCTTTCATCTTGAAGATAAGAAAAAAGGATCTAAGGTGGTGGATAAAGTCGCTATTGATTCATGGGTAACTGGACAGAATAGGGTGCTCCCGGCCGGGTGGTTACCCGAAACCGAGGCCGGCCTCGGGTTCAGAGAGGCCGCAACACTTGCCCTAGAAACCGTAAGGCACCAACTCTGTTTCTCTGTTTACGGCTTGTTTTGGCCTGAGTTTGATAGGCATAGGATAGACAAGCTTGGCTGTGTTTTTCGGTATGAAAAGTGGTATGATAAAAGGCGTACTCCGATTTTAAAAAAACAAAAAAGCATGGCTAAGCGAAAAAAAGAATTGGCTGCTAGAAAAAAAAAAATGTCGGGGAGGGCCGAAGCGATAAAGATTGCTCAACGAGAGTTTGACCTGAGTTTGATACTAGAACCTGAAGAAGTGGAAAAAATCGAAAAAAAGAACTTTTTTGATTGGATGGGGTTAAATAATGAAAACGAACTAGAAGAACTAATGGAACGCAATAATGATGAAAAGAAAAGTTCTTTCCTAGAATCGAGTTTTTTTCTCTTCCCAGAATTTATCAAACTTTATAATTTAGTCAATCTTTATGCGAAAGCGGAGTGGACCACGCCGATTCATTCTTTTTTGCAAAATGGAAAGATACGTTCGCGCTCCTCTTACGCGGATTTAAAGGTTGAGGTTGACCCCTTGAACTGGTACATGTACCACAAAAAGGAATGGCCGGCGAAAGGAATACCACTTTGGGACTCGAACAGGGCCCGACGTCGTCGTCGACATCGCAGGGCGTTATTGAACCTAGGGAGAAAAGACCCGAGGAAGGAAACGACTTTGGACATTATGATAGATCCTACTGAGAGAGAAAGGGCTTATGCTGAGGCAATATCCGAAATTAAGGCCGAAGAACAAAAGAAAATAGACGAAGAATACGAAGAAGAAAAGGAAAAAAAGAAAAAAGAACAAGGAAAGGCCTTTGACGAAACAAGCTACATAAAAACACACAAAAAAAGATTTGCTCGGGTGAGTACATTGAAACCGATCAAGTATTCAAGGTTCCGAAAGACGGCGCTGAAGGATCTAAAAGAGTCGAATTCTTTTCGGTATCAAGTGCACTATAGCCTACGTTATTTGATAGCCGACTATCTTACTAATGTTACACGCACAAGCCAAGTCACCAATAAAGCAACTAACCCGAAGCTGCTTATTGTCTTCATAAAAGATCTTATAGAAATGAGTCAATTTGGAATCATGGGAACTACTCAAAATCAACTTCCAACTTTGCAAGATATCCTAAAAATGGGGTATCTCGTTCTGAACCCCATTCGTACCTTTAAAAGATTGAGGTGTGAGCGCATTAAGTATGAAATCCTAGCGATTTCCCTGATTCATAAGAATCAATTCCAAAAATTGGCCTACACTCCGGGTCCGGACAATAAAAGAGACCCTTGTCGGGAGATAGGTGTGAACAAAGTGAAGCAAACTACATATAAGGTCCGCAAGGGGCGCAAGGTAGTAGAATCGTTGAGCGTACGAAGACTGACAGTTAAGAGGTGTTGGGGACTGCGTGTGTCTTATGGGAAATTTGGGTGTCCTAGGTCTTTCTTGACCCAATTTGTTCGATATTTAGTTCACCCATTCGCAATCCCATTGAAAGCCAAAGCACGTGGAAAGAAACAGAGAAAGCGGTCTCCTTGGTCTTATGAGAGAGTATTTGGTCTATTCAACTGGAAAACCGAAGTACGTCCAAAGAAAAAGAGAAATCGGACTCCTTGGTCTTATGAGAGAGTATTTGGTCAATTCCACGCAGACCAGATGAGGTTCTTTTATAAGATAGGTGTTTGCGGCAAGTTCAAGCGCGAATGCACAGCTATCCTTCTAAGCCTTCTAACTGACCCTAAGCATGCCAACGACAGAATCAAAAAGCTTATTCTTTTGGACGAGGGAGTGCCAGACACGCTTGTCGAAAAGGGTCTGCTTGTTCCTGAAAATCTTTTCTCCCCCAGACGCCGCAGACAATTGAGAATTTTAAATTTACTAAATAAAAAAAAGAAAAAAGAGAAAAGAATCCCTCAAACCAAATTCACCCGCTACACAAAACTTCTTAAAGAAACTGGACGTATGGATTTGAACCTACTATTGAGAGAACTAGACGAACGAGAAAAGAGACAAGGAGAGGAACGACTAAATCTAGTTCAAAAGAAAGAAAGAGAACAAGAAGAACTACGCAAGAAAGAAGAAGAAAGCAAAGAATTAAACAGAATCAAAAAGAAACTAATGAGATTAAGGTTTTTTCTTTGGCCGAATTATCGACTCGAAGACTTAGCTTGTATGAATCGCTATTGGTTTGATACTACTAATGGCAGCCGTTTCAGTATGTTACGGATCCGAGTATATCCACGATTTCAAACCCGTTAATATTCCAGTTTGACTAGAATACCCATACCATTATAATGGATTGTTTTACATTCCAGGTGTACCCCATGAAATATAGAAATGGCTCAACAAAAGAAAGAAGCTTTTGTTGAGCCATTGTTTGATTTTTAGATTTTCATTTGAATATTCCAATTTTTCTCTTTTGTTTATCTTGTGTAAGTGGAGAAAGAAATAGACTCTTCTTTTGTATACCGAGCCGAATCCAATTTCAATTTGAATGAATTGTTGATTCATTTTTGATTTTCAAAAATGAGAAGTTCATAACGAAATGAATATTTTATTACATAAAAAATGGATAAATTCAAAAAGAACTAGGATTATTATTACTGATCAGTCAAATTCATTTTTTAAAAAAAGAAAAGATAAGGAAACCTTGTTTTATGGTAAAAACTCCATTAATTTCAGTTATCTCGCAAGAAGAAAAAGAAAAGAATAGAGGGTCCGTTGAATTTCAAGTATTTTGTTTTAACAAGAAAATAGACAAAATTTCTTCCCATTTGAAATTGCACAGAAAGGACTATTTATCTCAGAGAGGTCTACATAAAATTTTGGGAAAACGCGATCGTCTGCTGTCTTATTTGTCAAAGACAAATAGAGTACGTTATAAAGAATTAATAAATAGGTTGAATATTCGCGAGTCAAAAACTCGTTCAATTTGAAATGTTATTTTCAATTATTTGCTTTATTAGATTTTTGCATTTGGATGAATGTCTTTTCGTTTTCGGCAATTCATGAAAGAAAAAAGAGAGGAAAAACTTATGACTATACCAGCTACAAGAAAAGACCTCATGATAGTCAATATGGGCCCTCATCACCCATCAATGCACGGTGTTCTTCGGCTCATCCTTACTCTAGATGGTGAAGATGTTATCGACTGTGAACCTGTATTGGGTTATTTACACAGAGGCATGGAAAAAATTGCGGAAAATCGAACTATTATACAATATCTGCCTTATGTAACACGTTGGGATTATTTGGCTACTATGTTCACAGAAGTAATAACTGTAAATGCCCCAGAGCAATTGGGAAATATTCAAGTACCTAAAAGGGCTGGCTATATCAGAACAATTATGCTGGAATTAAGTCGTATAGCTTCTCATCTATTATGGCTTGGACCCTTTATGGCCGATATTGGCGCACAAACCCCCTTTTTTTATATTTTCAGAGAAAGAGAATTAATATATGATCTGTTTGAAGCAGCCACCGGTATGAGAATGATGCATAATTATTTTCGTATCGGAGGAGTTGCAGCCGATCTACCTCATGGCTGGATAGATAAATGCTTGGATTTCTGTAATTATTTTTTAACAGGACTTGCTGAATATGAAAAGCTTATTACGCGGAATCCTATTTTTTTAGAGCGAGTAGAGGGAATAGGCATTATTGGTAAAGAAGAAGCAATAAATTGGGGTTTATCAGGACCAATGCTACGAGCTTCCGGAATGCAATGGGATCTTCGTAAAATCGAGAATTCTGAATGTTACAAAAAATTCGATTGGGAGGTTCAGTGGCAAAAAGAAGGAGATTCATTAGCTCGCTATTTAGTCCGAATCGGTGAAATGAGGGAATCCATAAAAATTATTCAACAGGCTCTGGAAGGAATTCCGGGAGGTCCTTATGAGAATTTAGAAATTCGATGTTTTGATAGAGAAAGGTATCCAGAATGGGGCGGTTTTGAATATCGATTCATTAGTAAAAAACCTTCTCCTACTTTTGAATTGCCGAAACAAGAACTTTATGTGAGAGTTGAAGCCCCAAAAGGAGAATTGGGAGTTTTTATGATAGGAGATCGGAGCAGCTTTCCTTGGAGATGGAAAATACGTCCACCGGGTTTTATGAATTTGCAAATTCTTCCTCAGTTAGTTAAAAGAATGAAATTGGCTGATATTATGACAATACTAGGTAGCATAGATATCATTATGGGAGAAGTTGATCGTTGAGATGATAATTGATACACCAGAAGTACAAGATATCAATTCTTTTTACAGATTCGAATCCCTACAAGAGATATATGGGATCGTCTGGATGCTTGTCCCTATTTTGACCCTTGTAGTGGGAATCACAATAGGTGTATTAGTAATTGTGTGGTTAGAAAGAGAAATATCCGCGGGGATACAACAACGTATTGGGCCTGAATACGCCGGTCCTTTCGGAATTCTTCAAGCTCTAGCAGATGGGACAAAACTGCTTTTGAAAGAGAACCTTCTTCCATCTAGAGGGGATAGCCCTTTGTTCAGTATTGGCCCATCCATGGCAGTCATATCAATTCTTCTAAGTTATTCAGTAATTCCTTTTAGCTATCGCCTTGTTTTAGCTGATCTAAATGTTGGTGTTTTTTTATGGATTGCCATTTCAAGTATTGCTCCCATTGGACTTCTTATGTCAGGATATGGATCAAATAATAAATATTCCTTTTTAGGTGGTCTACGAGCTGCCGCTCAATCAATTAGTTATGAAATACCATTAACTCTATGTGTGTTGTCAATATCTCTACGTGTGATTCGTTAAAACAGAAACCCGCATTCGGGTTGAGGAACTAAACCAGATAGTTATATGAGTGAAAGAAAACAGCTTCTATTCTATAGTCTAAAATGAGAAATTGGCAGTCAAAAACGGAGTCTCATTTCCTATGTACAAGAGGTAAGCGGAAGTAAACATTAAGGGAAAGGGCCCTTGCCCCAAGATTGGTTGAGTAGTCATCCTGGCTTGAAGCGGGCTCAAAAGATCAACCGGATACGGTTTTCGTTACCCTTTCTGCCTATTCCCTCATATCTATTACCATAACAATACCAAATGGGGAGCTCCTTTAAAATGAGTGGATAGTTAGGAACACCAAAATACATAAAGGATTGGTAATGGAGATTTTGTAAATTGTCCAAAAGGACATTGTTACATAACATAAAAAGAAGAGTAATTGGGGGCTTTAAGTTGGTAGAAATGATCAAGCAGTACTCCTCGCAATTCCGACCTAGAGTATGCTCCGATCCACCGATTCAATAAATAACTATCAGGAACGAAATAATCCTTTATTCACTTTTTTGAAACCCCCCTTTAGAAAATCCAAATAAAAAAGCCATGGAACTCACTACGTTAATCTAGACAATTAACGAGAAATAGGTTATCATACTTTCGAGTAAGCCGCTATGGTGAAATTGGTAGACACGCTGCTCTTAGGAAGCAGTGCTAAAGCATCTCGGTTCGAGTCCGAGTAGCGGCATAAGATTTTCTATTCGAGATCAAAAAAACCATATTCTATTTATTTCTTTTCTTGATTAAAAGAAATTCAATTCAAGATTCCCATTTCCTTGTATTTTAATTGGAGGAACCCTCACTTAGTTTATTTGTATGATATTTTTGACTTTAGAGCACATATTGACCCATATCTGTTTTTCGGTTGTTTCAATTGTAATTACAATTCATTTGATGACCTTATTGGTCAATGAAATTGTAGGACTACAGAATTCGTCAGAAAGGGGCAGGATAGTAACTTTGTTCTGTATAACAGGATTCTTAATAACGCGTTGGATTTATTCAGGGCATTTCCCATTAAGTAATTTATATGAATCATTAATCTTTCTTTCATGGAATTTCTCCATTATTAATATGCTTCCGTATTTTAAAAACGGGAAAAATTATTTAAGCGCAATAACCTCACCAAGTACTCTTTTTATCCAAGGCTTTGCTACTTCAGGTCTTTTAACTCAAATCCATCAACCCAAAATCTTAGTACCCGCTCTCCAATCCCAGTGGTTAATGATGCACGTAAGTATGATGGTATTGAGCTATGCATCTCTTTTGTGTGGATCGTTATTATCAGTAGCTCTTTTAGTCATTACATTTCGAAAAAGGAGAAGAGTGGTTGGTAAAAGAAATCATTTCTTAAATGGGTTCTTTTCCAATATTCTTTACATAAATGAAAGAGAGAAGATTTTAATAAAAACTTCTTTTCCTTCTTCTGTAAATTATTACAAGTATCACTTGCTTCAACAATTTGATTATTGGAGTTATCGTATTATTAGTCTAGGGTTTTTATTTTTAACCATAGGAATTCTTTCGGGAGCAGTATGGGCGAATGAGGCATGGGGGTCGTATTGGAGTTGGGACCCAAAGGAAACTTGGGCGTTTATTACTTGGACGATATTTGCGGTTTATTTACATATTCGAGAAAAGAAAAAATCGGAAGATGTAAATTCCGCAATTGTAGCTTCTATTGGCTTTCTTATAATTTGGATATGCTATTTCGGAATCAATATCTTAAGAATAGGATTGCATAGTTATGGTTCATTTCCAATTTCATATAATTGAATTGAAGGAAGGTTATGAGAAAGAGAAAACCCGATTGGCAAAGCAACGGGCTTGCATAAATATAAAAAAATGGCATAAAAGCCGTTGAGAACCATTTGAATCACTACACATAACTTGATTCAAATGGTTTTCACAAGGGCCAAAAATGTCGGATTACAAATCCTTTTTTTCTTTTTGCTTAACTTGAAATTAAGGCAAAGAAACGCATTTTTGATTGTCCAAGTCCATCAAAAATGTGACTTTGATATAGGATTTCTTTTTTGAGTTTTTTTTTATTTGTGAAAGCTATCTATCAAAAAATTTTGATACAATCAATTCAACCTTGTCAACCGACAATGAGAGAAGAAAATCGGGATAAATACCCATACCTATTACGGGTAAAAGGATACAAATCGAAACAAATAACTCGCGCGGACCAGAATCAAAAAAAGAGGAGTTTGGGGCATTAAAAAGCCTGTAACCATAGAACATCTGGCGTAACATAGATAGTGAATAAATCGGAGTTAATATCATTCCAATTGCCATTACAAAAGTAATTATTAGTTTTGGCATTAAAAGAAATTTTTGGCTGGTGATTATTCCAAAAAAGACTATCAATTCTGCAACAAAACCACTCATGCCCGGTAATGCAAGGGAGGCCATCGATAAGATACTGAACATCGTAAATATTTTCGGAATGGAAACGGCCATTCCACCCATTTCGTCGAAAAAACCAAGACGTATTCTATCATAACTCGTCCCTGCCAAGAAAAAAAGCGCAGCACCAATAAATCCATGAGAGATTATTTGTAAAAGAGCTCCACTGAGTCCCGCATCCGTTATAGAGCCAATTCCTATAATTATGAAACCCATATGAGATACAGAGGAGTAGGCTATTCTTTTTTTTAAATTACGTTGACCAAGAGATGTCGAAGCTGCATAAACTATTTGGATTGCGCCTACTATAATCAAGTAGGGGGAAAATATAGAATGCGCATGGGGCAATAATTCCATATTGATCCTAACCAATCCATAAGCTCCCATTTTTAATAAGATTCCGGCTAGAAGCATACAAGTACTGTAATGGGCCTCTCCATGAGTGTCTGGTAACCAAGTATGTAAGGGTATAATCGGTGATTTGACAGCAAAAGCAATAAGAAAGCCGATATAGAATATTATTTCTAGTGCGGCAGGATACGATCTATGAGCTGATATTTCAAAATTGAATGTTGGCTCGTTAGAACCGTATAACCCGATACCTAGAACGCCTATTAATAAAAAGATCGAACTTCCTGCAGTGTACAAAATAAACTTTGTAGATGAATACAGGCGTTTCTTTCCCCCCCATATGGATAAAAGTAAATAAACGGGAATTAACTCTAGCTCCCACATTATGAAAAAAAGCAAAAGATCCTGAGAAGAAAATGATCCTATTTGACCACTGTACATTGCTAACATCATGAAATGGAATAATCGGGAATCTCGAGTAATGGGCCAAGCCGCTAAAGTAGCCAAAGTGGTGATAAATCCCGTCAGTAAAATGGGTCCCAGGGAAAGTCCATCTATTCCCAATCTCCAGTTAAAATGAAAAAAAAGGATCCAATTATAATCCTCCACTAGTTGGATTAATGGATCGTCCAATTGGAAATGATAAGAGAATGCATAGGCCGTTAGAAGGAGTTCTAGTGAACAGACGCACAAAGTATACCATTTAGTTACCTTATTTCCTCTATGAGGGAGAAAGAAAAGCAAAGAACCCGCTGAGATCGGAAAAATAACAATTATTGTTAACCAAGGAAAATAATTCGTGGTAAAGACAAGATACACTTGGACCATAAAACCCATGCTCAAAAATAGAATCTATTAATCTCTATTCTCTTTTTTTTTTTCGAGTACGGGTTTTGTCGGTAAAAAAACAAGAAAAATGTATTCAATTCAACTGGGGTTTTCCGAAAGGTATTAATAAGCTAGACCCATACTTCGAGTTGTTTCATGCCATAAATAAACCCGAACACTTAAGAAATCTGTTGGACAGGCGGATTCACATCTTTTACATCCGACACAGTCCTCTGTTCTTGGAGCAGAAGCAATTTGCTTAGCTTTACATCCGTCCCAAGGTATCATTTCTAATACATCTGTAGGGCAGGCTCTGACACATTGAGTACACCCTATACATGTATCATAAATTTTTACTGAGTGTGACATGGGGTCTATAAATTTTTAAACGTCATAAATTTTCGATCTAGTCAATTCATTTTGAAAGAACTGATATATTTCGCCACCAGATGAATCAATGATTTAGCAGAATTTTTCAACCTACTACTTTTGGTCTTCAAAAAAGGCCAAGATACTTTGATTTCCTCTGTTTTTGCAAATAGAATCTAGGTCACATATCATACATACCAATTTAAATTGATGAATGAGAAAATAAGAATTAGCTAATTAATACTACTTATTCAATAAATTCGATTGATTAATACGAATTGATTTCTTGTTACGATAAATTGACGAAAGAATAGCCGGTCCAATAGCTGCTTCAGCGGCTGCAATCGCTATAACAAAAAGGGAGAAAATGTCACCTTTTAGTTGGCGACTATCAAAAAAATCAGAAAATGTTACAAAATTTAAATTAACCCCATTCAGCATAAGTTCAAGAGACATAAGAGCCCTAATAATATTCCGACTCGTGATCAATCCATAGATACCAATAGAAAATAAAAAAGAACTCAAAACAAGGACATGTTCGAGTATCATTGAAGAGCTCCTTATCCATTTCAATTCATTTCAATAGCAAAAAGAATGCAACAGATTCGATTCATTTTGATGCTACTAAAAACAAGTATCAAACAAAGGCAATGTGTCGAAAAAATAGATTTTACATTTTCTATATGAATCGAATGAAAAGTCTTCACGCAGAATTCAAAGGAGATAGATATGATAAAAGAGAAGAGCATTTCACTTCGATTTTTTGTTGTTTTGCCAGTTAGATTAGAAATGAAAAAGTTTTTTTACTGACGAGCCACAGAAATGGCACCTAACAAAGCAACTAAAAGAATTATTGAAATTAGTTCAAATGGAAGAAAAAAATCTGTTGATAAATGAATTCCAAGCTGTTGACTATTACTTATCAAATCTTTTTCTATAATCTGGTTTGATCTTGTAGTCCAAATAATCCCATACCATGATGTATTTAGAATAGTAGTAATTAGTGAAAAAAACAGAATTGTAGAAATTAGTGAAGTAAGCCCATCCCCAACAGTCCAAAGAGGACTCTCTTTGTAATATTCTGAACCATTCATAAACATCACAGCAAATATTATTAAAACGTTTATAGCTCCTACGTAAATAAGGAGCTGTGCAGCAGCTACAAAATAGGAGTTTGATAGAATATAAAATAAAGATATACAAATAAAAACAAATCCCAAAGAAAAGGCAGAATAAATAGGGTTGGTAAGTAATACAACCCCCAGACTCCCTAATATAAGACCTGATCCCAGAAAAACTAAAAGAAAATCGTGTATTGGTCCGGGCAAATCCATTATATGTAAGAAATAAATCCAAATCTTTTTCATGACCTTATTGATCCCACCAGGAAAATTTTTACGATATCAACCCATTAAGATTCAATTAGAATTGGAATGAGTGTGAATTGCCGTAGGTCGAATTATTCGACAACCCCCCCACTCTATATTTCGAATAAAGAAAGGGTATGTTAAGAAACTTGAAATCCAAATGAAGCCGGGGTTCTCACTAACCAATCAATAGTTCCAGTTTTTCCTTATTGAACAAGAAAAAAAAAAGACCGGATTCTTTATTCTTTTAGGCCAAAGACGAAGTTTAGTAATTGGAATTTTTTTTATTAAAAAAAGGGTTTACCCCCCCTTTTATTTTAGATGAATTCAAAATGGTTCGGATTGTATAATCATCAATTACTGGCATTGGTAAACGACCCAGAGCAGTTTGATTATAATTCAATTCGTGACGATCATAGGTTGAAAGTTCATATTCTTCGGTCATGGATAAACAATTTGTTGGACAATACTCAACGCAATTACCACAAAATATACAAATTCCAAAATCAATACTGTAATTAAGTAAGCGTTTCTTTCGAATATCAGTTTCAAATTTCCAATCAACAACAGGTAGATCTATAGGGCATACACGAACACACACTTCACACGCAATGCATTTATCAAATTCAAAATGGATTCGACCGCGAAAACGCTCGGATGTAATTAATTTTTCATAGGGATATTGAATAGTTACAGGGAAACGATTTGCGTGGGATAGGGTAATCATCAAACTTTGACCAATGTACCTTGCGGCTCGTACTGTTTGTTGACCATAATTCATGAATCCAGTTACCATATGGAACATATCGTGAATATCTCTGAATATTTTTACCTTTCTTTCTCTTGTTTCATACACACCGTGAAGATAGAATATCCTAATCCTTTTTTATTTCCCCTACAGCGAAAGGAGTTGAGAAGAAGTTGTTAATAATAGATTACCGAGAGAAATGGGTAAAAGAAATTTCCACCCAAGATTTAATAGTTGGTCCATTCTTAGCCTAGGTAAAGTCCATCTTGTTGTGATAGAAATAAACAAGAAAAAAAAAGTTTTAGCTAATGTAATGAAAAGTGCGACTGTTGTTCTAAAGATTCCACCCGCGTTATTTATTTCAAATAATGGAGGAAAGTCTATGTATGGAATAGAGAGATTCCAACCGCCCAAATAAAGAATTGTTACAAATAAGGAAGAAACTAATAAATTTAAATAGGAAGTGACGTAAAATAAACCAAACTTTATACCTGAATATTCGGTTTGATAACCGGCTACTAATTCTTCCTCTGCTTCTGGTAAATCAAAGGGTAATCTTTCGCATTCGGCTAGGGAAGCAATTAGAAAAACAAGAAACCCTATAGGTTGACGCCATAAATTCCACCCCCAAAAACCATATTTTGACTGCGCCTCAATTATATCAACTGTACTTGAACTATTAGAAAATCCTAGTCGGCAAAATCATCACTATTCCCATCGCTATTACAGAACCGTACGTGAGATTTTTTTACCTCATACGGCTCCTCAAGGGTCTCAAATAAATTGAAGGACCAAGTCTTTTTATCTGACTCTATTTGTAGTCTAGATAAAGGTTTTAAAAATCTTTTGTAAGGTCCCGAATTAGACCAAAGGAATTCTGTCTACTAAAAACGAAAAGAAAGAATAAAGTGAAAAAGTACTTCTGAATTGATCTCATCCTTTAATATTTACTTTTTTGTTTCTTGAGTAATAACTTAATCCTTGAATAAAATACCCCGTCTCAAGATATCCATAAATACTCCGACCCGGGGGTTTCGATTACGAAAAAGGTTTTACATTATTTTCTTTAAGTTCATGACTTGAATAATGGCACGAGTTCTATCTTCCTAAAACTAGGAATTTCAATATCAGTCTAAAAAAAATGACTTTTTTTCTTTCTATTGTAATTTATTACAATTCTAGTATTTCTTTTTTTTTTTTTTTCGTTCCTATTCTTCTTTCTAAAGGGGGGTTTCAAAAAAGTGAATAAAGGATTATTTCGTTCCTGATAGTTATTTATTGAATCGGTGGATCGGAGCATACTCTAGGTCGGAATTGCGAGGAGTACTGCTTGATCATTTCTACCAACTTAAAGCCCCCAATTACTCTTCTTTTTATGTTATGTAACAATGTCCTTTTGGACAATTTACAAAATCTCCATTACCAATCCTTTATGTATTTTGGTGTTCCTAACTATCCACTCATTTTAAAGGAGCTCCCCATTTGGTATTGTTATGGTAATAGATATGAGGGAATAGGCAGAAAGGGTAACGAAAACCGTATCCGGTTGATCTTTTGAGCCCGCTTCAAGCCAGGATGACTACTCAACCAATCTTGGGGCAAGGGCCCTTTCCCTTAATGTTTACTTCCGCTTACCTCTTGTACATAGGAAATGAGACTCCGTTTTTGACTGCCAATTTCTCATTTTAGACTATAGAATAGAAGCTGTTTTCTTTCACTCATATAACTATCTGGTTTAGTTCCTCAACCCGAATGCGGGTTTCTGTTTTAACGAATCACACGTAGAGATATTGACAACACACATAGAGTTAATGGTATTTCATAACTAATTGATTGAGCGGCAGCTCGTAGACCACCTAAAAAGGAATATTTATTATTTGATCCATATCCTGACATAAGAAGTCCAATGGGAGCAATACTTGAAATGGCAATCCATAAAAAAACACCAACATTTAGATCAGCTAAAACAAGGCGATAGCTAAAAGGAATTACTGAATAACTTAGAAGAATTGATATGACTGCCATGGATGGGCCAATACTGAACAAAGGGCTATCCCCTCTAGATGGAAGAAGGTTCTCTTTCAAAAGCAGTTTTGTCCCATCTGCTAGAGCTTGAAGAATTCCGAAAGGACCGGCGTATTCAGGCCCAATACGTTGTTGTATCCCCGCGGATATTTCTCTTTCTAACCACACAATTACTAATACACCTATTGTGATTCCCACTACAAGGGTCAAAATAGGGACAAGCATCCAGACGATCCCATATATCTCTTGTAGGGATTCGAATCTGTAAAAAGAATTGATATCTTGTACTTCTGGTGTATCAATTATCATCTCAACGATCAACTTCTCCCATAATGATATCTATGCTACCTAGTATTGTCATAATATCAGCCAATTTCATTCTTTTAACTAACTGAGGAAGAATTTGCAAATTCATAAAACCCGGTGGACGTATTTTCCATCTCCAAGGAAAGCTGCTCCGATCTCCTATCATAAAAACTCCCAATTCTCCTTTTGGGGCTTCAACTCTCACATAAAGTTCTTGTTTCGGCAATTCAAAAGTAGGAGAAGGTTTTTTACTAATGAATCGATATTCAAAACCGCCCCATTCTGGATACCTTTCTCTATCAAAACATCGAATTTCTAAATTCTCATAAGGACCTCCCGGAATTCCTTCCAGAGCCTGTTGAATAATTTTTATGGATTCCCTCATTTCACCGATTCGGACTAAATAGCGAGCTAATGAATCTCCTTCTTTTTGCCACTGAACCTCCCAATCGAATTTTTTGTAACATTCAGAATTCTCGATTTTACGAAGATCCCATTGCATTCCGGAAGCTCGTAGCATTGGTCCTGATAAACCCCAATTTATTGCTTCTTCTTTACCAATAATGCCTATTCCCTCTACTCGCTCTAAAAAAATAGGATTCCGCGTAATAAGCTTTTCATATTCAGCAAGTCCTGTTAAAAAATAATTACAGAAATCCAAGCATTTATCTATCCAGCCATGAGGTAGATCGGCTGCAACTCCTCCGATACGAAAATAATTATGCATCATTCTCATACCGGTGGCTGCTTCAAACAGATCATATATTAATTCTCTTTCTCTGAAAATATAAAAAAAGGGGGTTTGTGCGCCAATATCGGCCATAAAGGGTCCAAGCCATAATAGATGAGAAGCTATACGACTTAATTCCAGCATAATTGTTCTGATATAGCCAGCCCTTTTAGGTACTTGAATATTTCCCAATTGCTCTGGGGCATTTACAGTTATTACTTCTGTGAACATAGTAGCCAAATAATCCCAACGTGTTACATAAGGCAGATATTGTATAATAGTTCGATTTTCCGCAATTTTTTCCATGCCTCTGTGTAAATAACCCAATACAGGTTCACAGTCGATAACATCTTCACCATCTAGAGTAAGGATGAGCCGAAGAACACCGTGCATTGATGGGTGATGAGGGCCCATATTGACTATCATGAGGTCTTTTCTTGTAGCTGGTATAGTCATAAGTTTTTCCTCTCTTTTTTCTTTCATGAATTGCCGAAAACGAAAAGACATTCATCCAAATGCAAAAATCTAATAAAGCAAATAATTGAAAATAACATTTCAAATTGAACGAGTTTTTGACTCGCGAATATTCAACCTATTTATTAATTCTTTATAACGTACTCTATTTGTCTTTGACAAATAAGACAGCAGACGATCGCGTTTTCCCAAAATTTTATGTAGACCTCTCTGAGATAAATAGTCCTTTCTGTGCAATTTCAAATGGGAAGAAATTTTGTCTATTTTCTTGTTAAAACAAAATACTTGAAATTCAACGGACCCTCTATTCTTTTCTTTTTCTTCTTGCGAGATAACTGAAATTAATGGAGTTTTTACCATAAAACAAGGTTTCCTTATCTTTTCTTTTTTTAAAAAATGAATTTGACTGATCAGTAATAATAATCCTAGTTCTTTTTGAATTTATCCATTTTTTATGTAATAAAATATTCATTTCGTTATGAACTTCTCATTTTTGAAAATCAAAAATGAATCAACAATTCATTCAAATTGAAATTGGATTCGGCTCGGTATACAAAAGAAGAGTCTATTTCTTTCTCCACTTACACAAGATAAACAAAAGAGAAAAATTGGAATATTCAAATGAAAATCTAAAAATCAAACAATGGCTCAACAAAAGCTTCTTTCTTTTGTTGAGCCATTTCTATATTTCATGGGGTACACCTGGAATGTAAAACAATCCATTATAATGGTATGGGTATTCTAGTCAAACTGGAATATTAACGGGTTTGAAATCGTGGATATACTCGGATCCGTAACATACTGAAACGGCTGCCATTAGTAGTATCAAACCAATAGCGATTCATACAAGCTAAGTCTTCGAGTCGATAATTCGGCCAAAGAAAAAACCTTAATCTCATTAGTTTCTTTTTGATTCTGTTTAATTCTTTGCTTTCTTCTTCTTTCTTGCGTAGTTCTTCTTGTTCTCTTTCTTTCTTTTGAACTAGATTTAGTCGTTCCTCTCCTTGTCTCTTTTCTCGTTCGTCTAGTTCTCTCAATAGTAGGTTCAAATCCATACGTCCAGTTTCTTTAAGAAGTTTTGTGTAGCGGGTGAATTTGGTTTGAGGGATTCTTTTCTCTTTTTTCTTTTTTTTATTTAGTAAATTTAAAATTCTCAATTGTCTGCGGCGTCTGGGGGAGAAAAGATTTTCAGGAACAAGCAGACCCTTTTCGACAAGCGTGTCTGGCACTCCCTCGTCCAAAAGAATAAGCTTTTTGATTCTGTCGTTGGCATGCTTAGGGTCAGTTAGAAGGCTTAGAAGGATAGCTGTGCATTCGCGCTTGAACTTGCCGCAAACACCTATCTTATAAAAGAACCTCATCTGGTCTGCGTGGAATTGACCAAATACTCTCTCATAAGACCAAGGAGTCCGATTTCTCTTTTTCTTTGGACGTACTTCGGTTTTCCAGTTGAATAGACCAAATACTCTCTCATAAGACCAAGGAGACCGCTTTCTCTGTTTCTTTCCACGTGCTTTGGCTTTCAATGGGATTGCGAATGGGTGAACTAAATATCGAACAAATTGGGTCAAGAAAGACCTAGGACACCCAAATTTCCCATAAGACACACGCAGTCCCCAACACCTCTTAACTGTCAGTCTTCGTACGCTCAACGATTCTACTACCTTGCGCCCCTTGCGGACCTTATATGTAGTTTGCTTCACTTTGTTCACACCTATCTCCCGACAAGGGTCTCTTTTATTGTCCGGACCCGGAGTGTAGGCCAATTTTTGGAATTGATTCTTATGAATCAGGGAAATCGCTAGGATTTCATACTTAATGCGCTCACACCTCAATCTTTTAAAGGTACGAATGGGGTTCAGAACGAGATACCCCATTTTTAGGATATCTTGCAAAGTTGGAAGTTGATTTTGAGTAGTTCCCATGATTCCAAATTGACTCATTTCTATAAGATCTTTTATGAAGACAATAAGCAGCTTCGGGTTAGTTGCTTTATTGGTGACTTGGCTTGTGCGTGTAACATTAGTAAGATAGTCGGCTATCAAATAACGTAGGCTATAGTGCACTTGATACCGAAAAGAATTCGACTCTTTTAGATCCTTCAGCGCCGTCTTTCGGAACCTTGAATACTTGATCGGTTTCAATGTACTCACCCGAGCAAATCTTTTTTTGTGTGTTTTTATGTAGCTTGTTTCGTCAAAGGCCTTTCCTTGTTCTTTTTTCTTTTTTTCCTTTTCTTCTTCGTATTCTTCGTCTATTTTCTTTTGTTCTTCGGCCTTAATTTCGGATATTGCCTCAGCATAAGCCCTTTCTCTCTCAGTAGGATCTATCATAATGTCCAAAGTCGTTTCCTTCCTCGGGTCTTTTCTCCCTAGGTTCAATAACGCCCTGCGATGTCGACGACGACGTCGGGCCCTGTTCGAGTCCCAAAGTGGTATTCCTTTCGCCGGCCATTCCTTTTTGTGGTACATGTACCAGTTCAAGGGGTCAACCTCAACCTTTAAATCCGCGTAAGAGGAGCGCGAACGTATCTTTCCATTTTGCAAAAAAGAATGAATCGGCGTGGTCCACTCCGCTTTCGCATAAAGATTGACTAAATTATAAAGTTTGATAAATTCTGGGAAGAGAAAAAAACTCGATTCTAGGAAAGAACTTTTCTTTTCATCATTATTGCGTTCCATTAGTTCTTCTAGTTCGTTTTCATTATTTAACCCCATCCAATCAAAAAAGTTCTTTTTTTCGATTTTTTCCACTTCTTCAGGTTCTAGTATCAAACTCAGGTCAAACTCTCGTTGAGCAATCTTTATCGCTTCGGCCCTCCCCGACATTTTTTTTTTTCTAGCAGCCAATTCTTTTTTTCGCTTAGCCATGCTTTTTTGTTTTTTTAAAATCGGAGTACGCCTTTTATCATACCACTTTTCATACCGAAAAACACAGCCAAGCTTGTCTATCCTATGCCTATCAAACTCAGGCCAAAACAAGCCGTAAACAGAGAAACAGAGTTGGTGCCTTACGGTTTCTAGGGCAAGTGTTGCGGCCTCTCTGAACCCGAGGCCGGCCTCGGTTTCGGGTAACCACCCGGCCGGGAGCACCCTATTCTGTCCAGTTACCCATGAATCAATAGCGACTTTATCCACCACCTTAGATCCTTTTTTCTTATCTTCAAGATGAAAGAGTATCTGATTAGAATTCATCCGCCTACGCAGCGACGTCCTATTAACGTCCATATGCATATCCAACAAAGGATGCTTTTCCCTGGAATCGCGCAAATTTTGATAGTTACTTGTCAGCATATTAACAAGGCTGTCTTTGTGTATGTTGTAAAGATGTGAAATTGCGGTGTGTTCATTATTGACTAATGATGGTGCTATGACATAGGGATCCTTCTTATATTCAGCATTCAGGAAGCTATATGCTAAAAGATCATATCGTAGGTGCTTTTTCAATTTTAATTTTTGTGGGTTAATGGGCAATGAGTCTACTTCATATGAATCCCCTTTCTTGAAATTGTGATTTTCAGATGTGCGACATTGATTCATTTTATTTCGCCATTTTTGTGCTTCTAATCTGGACCATCTAATGTCAGATAACAGATAGTAGTCAAAATGGCCTCTTAACCATTCTTTCCATCGATTCATCCCAAGTCTCAAATTTCTCAAATTACGGAATTTAGATACTCTCAAAGAAGACTTCTCCGTTTGTGAGAATTTAAAAAATACATATGCTTGTGACAGAGAGGATAAGTCAAAAACAAGGGTTTTTTGACTCTTACTAATTTGACTATTTCTCATATTAAAAGAATGCTTTTTTATAGTTGAAATAAAGCGATTTTGTTTTCTTTTCTTTTTATTAATGCCTTTAATGCCATTGTCAATCATTTTGTTGTTTCTTTTTTTTTTGAATTGCAAAACAAACTGCGCAACCATTTTCAGACTATTCCTTTTCTTATTCATTTCATCTAGAAACCTCTTTTTCAAATCGAAAAGGATTTTCACGTATATCCATTCAAGGATCAATTTTCTAAAAATTCTAGATTTACGAATGAATCGTGCCTTTCTTCTTTTTAAGATTTTAGAAACCCTTCGTAGTGCTTCTGATGTTTTAGAATGAGAACTGGTTTTGGTCGAACTAATGTTGGTTTGAATAATGAAAAGTCTTTTTTTCTTTTCTTTTATAAGCCTTTCTATTTCACTTATGATTGTGCTTGTTTTATCCACTTTCCTTTCTTTTTTCTTTTTTGTTAATTTATATTGTGGCCCTTTTTTCAAATTTTTTCTTTTTTTTACTTTTACGCCCTTTAGCAGCTTGGATTGAAAGCCTTTTTTTTGAAAAGCTAAAAGACGTTTTCGAAGAAACCCTTTTCTTTTAAACTTCAAAAAACCCTTCTTTTGCAACTTTCTAATTACACTTGTGAGTAGGTTTTTGAGTTCTTGAGAAGCTTTTTTTTTCTTTAGTTCTTCAAAAACGGTTTTAAAAAATGGATAGGGTTTGCGAGCTGTACCAAAAGGAATCGTAGTTATTCTTCCAAACACCGTTAAATAAAAATCCTGTGCCACACTGCTCTCTTTGCTTTGATCGGGTTCTCGCCAAGGTTTCCACTCAAAAGGAAAGTGGATCCTTATCTGACAACCAGTTGTGAACCACCCTAGTGGGTCTTGTGACTCGTCAAGTGGAATACCACCAAAATCGCACAAGGTGTGAGTTTCCTTCTTTAAATCCGCGAAATCCTGAAACAATTCAGGACTTTGAAATAAGAGTATACGAGCCATATTTTTAGTTATTATCAATAAAGGAAAGATCACATTTTTCCTCAAAAACGATTGGATTAATAGTATCAGAGATCTTATTGCATGACCCGATTGAAGGAGTTCCCAAGTCTCCGCTATACAAATGGCTCGGATCTCATGCGCCTCTCGGCGCTCCTGCCATTCTTCTAAGGCATTCCCTTCTTCTTGGCGTTTTTTTTTGTCTTCTTCGTCTTCCCTGAGCCCTTGTAGTTCGTTTTCTGCTTCTATAGCAGCCTCTATAGCACTCTTTTGAGAATCTGGCAGGTTCCACAGTTTCTTCCAAATTCGGTTTAGACTTTCGGATATACGCTTAACTATAACTTGAAACCCGGAGTCCTGCAGTAGATATCTATAAACTTTTTTCATAAGCTCAAAGATATCTAAAGTGAGCAAAATGAGTATAAGGGTTTTCCTTCGTTTGGGCAAAAAAAGGGGCGACTGGGCACGGTGTTCATACCACCCACAAATCGTTACTTTTCGCCTTTGGGTGCGGTCGGCACCTTTGACCATATTGCGACGAAAATGCGTGATCTTAGCGTAACGGTAAAAATACCATTGCTTGATTTCACGTTGCTCATGTCGCTCATAGTACTTCCATACTTTCGTTCTAAATACCCGAAATTTTGCTTTTCTTGTACGCAAATAGACGTCTTCGGCTACTACATCGTCATTTCTTATCGTGTAGTCACTATAATCTATTTTTTCATCCTTGGTGTTGTATTCCCACCGAGGAACTTTTTTCATGATTGTCTGTAGTTTCAGCTGAAACTGACGGTATTTTTGATATTTTTTTCTCAGTTTCGGAATGTCTTCATGTGTAAATCCGCTTAAACCTTGATAGTAGGTATTCATTATGTGATATACCTTCTTACGATTTCTGCGTATTTTGTTAATTTTTTCTAAAAATGGGTTTGGATAGGAATAAAGGGTGCTTTTTGAACTTGTTCTCAAATTAGAATTCAGAACCAAAATTCTAGTTAAAATTCTATTTAAGGGAAAAGCCTCTTTTTGTTTGTTTGTCAATGTTCCTTTCTTTTTCTTCAAATTGAATAACCTTTTCTTTGGTGTTCTTTTTTCTTTTTCCAATTGCACCCTTTTTTTTCGAATTTCCTTGAGTTTAAGATAGTGTTCCTTGTGAGAACGAATCCAACTCTCTCTTTCCTCATTGACTCGGATAATCAAGCCCCTCTTTCTCAGCTTGTGAACTCGCCTTAATATCCGGGTAGTTTCCTGCCAGTCAAGAGTCAAGTAAGCAGATACTCGATAAAGTTTAAAAGCTCGCGACATAGAGTTACTGGGGATGTACTGTGGCGCTCGAAAATAAGGAGCCATTTTTTGAAGTATTCTCAAAGTTTTCCCTAATAGACTCTTTTCGAAAATTTGTCGTCTAAGCTTTTGTTTTTGCTCGCTTTCCCGTTCCTTTTTCTGTCGCTCGAGTATCAAATACTGCTCTTTCTGATTTAAAGGTCGCAAGTCTTTAAAGAAGAACCACATTGTTTGCAGGTGCCCTTCCTCGTCAACCCTCTGTTCTGCTGCTGTTTTCGTGAATTTATGGTTATACCAAAAAGCTCCGCGAGAAGGTCCATCCCATACGGTATCATTTTCCCTGTTCTTTCCTCCCGATGGGTGCATTTGGTCAAACAAGGTCTCAGAAATTGATTGCAAAACTTTCGGAGTGTATTTGAATTGAAAGAGCTTTCTCCGTATGTCAAATACATCCCTAAAAGGAGATCCGCTTTTTAGCTTCTGTACTCTTTTTCTTAATTCCTTGTTCAGACTCGCCTTTTTCTTTTCATTTCGTAAAACCCAAAGGGTGAACGATCTATCCCTATCGGGCAGTAGCTTCTTTTTTCTAAACAAAGACAGTTTTCCTTCAATCATTTTATAAAAAGTGATTAAAGAAAGGGGATATGTGAAAGAGGTCCGTTCTTTTCCATCGCTTTGACATTCATAAAATATAAATTGTGAAAATCCCCCTTTTTGAAGACTATCCTCGTAGAAAGCAGTTTTTATGTAGCGATAAGGTTGAACCCACCTGCTCGGGTTGAAAAAGAAATGCGAAAAACCGCGGAAAATGGCGCTAAAAACCCATTTTTGGTTAAACAAAAACCACTTCAGGAACTTCAAATGAGGCATATAAACGGACAAGATATTGTCAAAATGTTTTACCACGATCAAAAAGGGAGAAAAAAGGGGCTTGAATCGGCTCAAAAACCGACTAGAAGACGAAAACAAGTCGAAAAGGTAACCAGAAACAAATTTCAACCGGTGGAAAAGGAAAGTATAATAAAATTTCAACCGGTGGAAAAGGAAAGCATAAAATGAAAACGACTCGAAAAAGCAATCCGAAAAGAAAGTATAAAAAGTCTTTTCGAATCCTTTTTCTTCATCCATATCCGAAATTTCTTCATTCTCTTCTTCTTCGAGTTCGTTGCTGTCTCCCTGTTCAATTTCTTCAGGCTCTTCCTCATCCATATCCGAAATTTCTTGATTCCTTTCCTTGTCGAGTTCGTCGCTGTGCTCTTTTTCTCTTTCGTTTCGTTTTTTTTGACTCTTTTTGGAAATTACAAGCCCTTTTTTTTCTTCGTCATCTGACTTTTCGTCTTTCTTTTGTTCTTCTTCTTCGAAGAAGTCCTCTAATGGATAGAACCTATCCTCTATCTCTCTTTGGACTTTCGCGTCTTCCTCTAGGCGTTCCATCCTAGCTAGCTCGGCTGCATTAGGCACGGATGGACGGTGCGGGCTAAAAGGTGGCGGATATTTTCCTAAAATATAAAGGACTACAATAAAAAGAATCGTAGCTAATATTTGAATCATCTCATCGATTGTTTGTGCCTGACGATAGATTCCAGGTTTCATACCAATCTCGGGTTTATACTCAAAAATTGTGGCTAGAGATATAGACCTAGCCTTGATCTTCTTGAGTTTATCTTTCAGATAGAGTTGATGATTAAGAACTAGAAACGCCGAGAAATTTTTCTGTAGCCATAAGGTACCAAATTGAACGAATTTGATACAAATTAAATGGCCTAGAGTCCAAACACAAAAAGTCACCGATAAGTACAAGATTTTATATTTGCATTGTACCAAATACGCGATGATCATTCTCGAGAAAATTGCGTTGGGAAAAAACGTGAAATTCAGTAATCGGTAGCTGAAGCCATACATAAACGCGAGGGTTTGATCGCGCCTCGCAGACGAAAAGGACTTGGGTACAAAAACATCTAGATGATGATTTGTCCATAAGAATTGATACAAAATAAGGGAAATTGCGAGTATGATTTTTATATAATAATTACTCACAAGAGTGTAAAAGGGCAGGTAATAAATCAATAAATATGCGAACAAGTGGCCCATAGTGAATCCATTACTGAGTGCTCTCGCTTTTAAAGCCCCCTCCTGGTCCTGAAAAATCCAATGCCGGATCAGGAAGAGGTAACTTGTGAGCTTAGAAAATGTTATTAAGGAACCGTAAAACAGTCCGAAAATAAGAGCTGCCCGAATATCAGTGCGTTTCGTAACTAAATCGAAGTTGTTCATATTGTGTTTTTGTGGGTGTGGTGTACTGAACTACTATCTTTTTCAAGATAGTTTAAGATCAAGAGGTGGAATAGAATAACAGGTTTTTTACATGTGGTTAAACTAGAACCGATAAAGTGTCTAAACAGAATTTAGATTGTCAAGGAAATTGGAAAATCTTAATTCTTTAAGATTTTCCGCTTCTTTGTTTTCTTCCCTTTTCAATCATTATTCTTTTTTTTTTTAATCTTGTACCAAGTATCCCTCAACAACTTACCGAAAACGGTAATTACCAAGAAAACTAAAAGGACCCCTACGCTGCAGCTTACAAGAACAGAATTGAAATTCAAACGATTTCGAAAAGAATTGAAATTCAAATTATTTGTTGGAATTGTTTGAATGAACTTCAACACCGGAGCATGCTTTCGATAAGGCTTTAGATTGATTTGACTCGTTCTACCAACTACGTTCTCATTTCTTTTTTTTGTTTGAATGAACTTCAACACCGGAGCGTCCTGAGCCGCTCCGTAAGGCACTAGCTCCATTTTATTGGAGCTAGTGCTACCACCTACGTTATCGTTTCTTCTCATTTTGCCCCTCCCCATTTAGGATTCTTTTGATTTTATTAATATCAGTTGGCATAGAAAAAAAACGACAAAAACTTTTAGAATTACCGGTAGAAAGGGATTTGCCTAATGAAAAAGCTTTCAAGGCCGCGGAATGCCCTTTTCCTTTCCAGAGATTTTTCCGTATCCGTTTTTTTGAACTAGAAATACGCTTTTTGGGAACTGTCGTCATTTAAAAAGTTCTTCATTGTTAGAGTGAAATGTGAAAGACATTTCGATTATTAATATCATCATTATATGAGATAGGCCCCCCTTTTCTATTTTTGTTATAGAGGGAACTGTGCTAATTGAAATTTCCAAAAGTTGAATGGGACTCATAGTTAATAGTCCAAGTTCATTCTGAATTCTTTCATTCGGAAGATAGAATCTTCCCTCCCCAAATAGGATTCGAACCTACGACCAGTCGGTTAACAGCCGAGCGCTCTACCACTGAGCTACTGAGGAACAACGGGAGATTAGATCTCATAGAGTTCAATTGAGTTCAATTCCCGTTCTCAACCCAGGACCAATATGAGCTCAAAGTTTCCTTCGTAACTCCCGGAACTTCTTCGTAGTGGCTCCGCTCCATGCCTCATTTCATAGGGAACCTCAAAGCAGCTCTATTTCATTATATTCCATCCATATCCCAATTCCATTCATTTAATATCCCTTTGGTCTCATTGACATAAGAGATGTCGTCTCTAGTCTATCTGTTGCAATTTCTATAGAATAGATGGAAAGTTCAAAAATCATCATATAATACTACATAAATTGAAAAATGGAAATTTGTTTAGGAGGAGAAAAAGAAAAGATTTGTTCGGCTATTCAAAAATGGAACAAGTACAAAAAGGAAGAAATGAATAAAAAAAGCAATACACAATAAAAATACAATAAAAGATAAGAAGAAAGGCGACCGCCCCCTACACATTTGATGCCTTCGCCTACAAAAAAACTCAAAATACCCATCCCGTTCGTAATTCCATCAATAACTCGCGCATCAAAAAAATGAGTGAATTCAGCGAATCCTCTTAGACCCCTAGCTAAGGATATTGCGTAAAAAGTGTCTATGTAACCACGATTATACGACCAATCATATATCCGATTTCTTATTCTGTCCCCAAAAATCTTATTAGGACCCCCTTTAACAAAGAGATTGAGTAAGTTCAATTTTGTTAAAGATAAATAAACAGGCTTATATAAGAAAGAGGCTATAACTATTCCAAAATAAGATAGACTAACTGACAAAGTTGCATTTGGTATAAATTCATACCAATCCACAGAATTATTTGACTTTTCGTGTAAA